ATTTTCTTATTTACTTTACCTTTAGTTGTCATAAAAAAAGGAAAATTCCCTATTTTTTTTCCCTGCGACCAAATTAAATGAAATATGCTATACAGTATTAAAATAATTAAATACTATATCTATATATAGGAGACTGGAAACGAAAATATCTTTCTCGTATCCGTTATCCATCACATTGGCGAAACAAAAATATCGGATGCATCAATATGTAAGGGTAAGGTACATGAAGCCACGATCTGATATATATATATATATATATATATATATATAATAGATAAACATACTCTCTAGACTAGATATAAGCAACTGATCTTTCTTTGGAATCAAAGAAAGATATTAACAAATAGACGTCTCTTATTTTGTGACTCGGAATAAACGTTTCCTATCGACGAACAGAATAATAATTTATTCCTATGGAGGATCCAGGAACAAGAAGATTTAATCGGAAATATCGACAAATTCGTGTGGCGTAGTCTAAGGAAATAAAAACAATTCCGAGACTACTATTCTATCTCTATCGAATTTGAATATCAGAATAGCTGATATAGTCATGATTCAATGGGTCAGGTCCACTTACCTTTTCTTTTGTTTATTTCTTCTATTTACATTTAAGAAGTAGGAATATTTGGCGATTCATAATGGGAATTGAGTAGATAGAATATCTATGTCCTAGAACCAAAAATATTGAATAATGAAACCTGAGTAGAAGTATAGCCTGTAGTGGCGTCCTCCCAATATCCAATAAGTGGGGTGACTTAACTTAACTTATCATTATAATGACTATAATATAACTCATTATAATAAAAACTATTATATTTATAATATGCTTATGTGGACTTTTTTTTATTACAAATATCAACAATCTCTCTATTATCCACTAAAGAATGAAGACTCAAACTGGAGTTTTGTGGAAAAAGCCCCTTATCGGATTTGAACCGATGACTTACGCCTTACCATGGCGTTACTCTACCGCTGAGTTAAAAGGGCCTATTTTATTCCATTCCGGAATGAACCAATGTGAAGACATATATATATATGTACATATATTATATACATAGGTGCATGCAGTAGACTCATAGTGTCTCATTCGGGAATAAGAATTTTGTTAGGCAGTCTAGCCTAAAACCTAATTGCTTTTTTATTTGCTTTTATTGACCCCTATCACAACGAGATTCGCTTGATTGATACACAATTTGACATAGGATCCAAGATATTTGATATGTGATCAAATCATGTAATGAAAAGATTCAACTCGTACCTGGAATCAAGCTCTAAAAAAAAAAAAACGATAGCAAAGTTTTTTTTTATTTCCTAGCTGTGAGATGGGCATATCTCATCTTAACAATGCGTGAATCGATGGGTGAAAGTCAAAAAATGGAGTTTCACCTTTTTCTGTCCTGTCGGACAACGGGATCCTATACTTCATTAATGGATAAGTATTCTAACATTATTTCTCTATATGAAATGAAGTAATGTTTATTTTATTATTTTCTATACTATATAGAATGTTTATCCATTATAATAATATGGATATATCATACATATTTTATTTCTATATATTCTAATGATGTGTCATAGTATATATATCATTCATTATATCATTAGAATATATAGAAATAAGAAATAGGATAGAGAAATTTTGAATGGTTCATGAACCACGAATGAAGAATAGAAAAATTCTATCGGAATCACGAAAGGTGGAAAACTTATTCAGATTTAGTCACACCATTATATTGACAATTACACAAAACTATTCATACTAAGAGCTAAGAGTACGATGGCGATCGGGCAGATATGCCCCTATCGTCTAGTGGTTCAGGACATCTCTCTTTCAAGGAGGTAGCGGGGATTCAACTTCCCCTGGGGGTAGTTGATCGTGTATTATCAATAAGTCTAGAATTGATTCTTCCTGGGTCGATGCCCGAGTGGTTAATGGGGACGGACTGTAAATTCGTTGGCAATATGTCTACGCTGGTTCAAATCCAGCTCGGCCCAAGAATTCGCCGATCCATCATGAGATTCTATAATGAATTTGTCCTTCGGAAACACCGGGGGAATAAAGAAGAAAAGAAGAAATTTTATATCATATCCTATTTGTTCCCATATATTCTTTATTTTTGAATGATCTAGATTCATGATCAATAAATTCAATTTCAATAAAAAGAAATGAAATAGAAATATAGGGAAAGGATTAAATTAAACAATAAAAATATTAGATTTCTTTATTGAAAGATTTCTTATCAATCAATTTAACACTATTTGACAATAGGATGACTAGTAGTGTTGTTTTCACTAAAGTCCATTTCCATGTGGATATAAATATATCATCCCTTTCTCTGTTACAATGTTACAATACGACGATTCTAAATAGAAATAGTTTTAATAAAATCATTAAGAATATGTATCTGTATCCTGTATACCTTTTATTTCTCTGGGATTGTAGTTCAATCGGTCAGAGCACCGCCCTGTCAAGGCGGAAGCTGCGGGTTCGAGCCCCGTCAGTCCCGACCTAGTATCTAATGACCCCCATCAATTCATCTCTTTATTTTCTGTCAAGGGGTGGGGAGTGGGATCTAATTCCCAGAGGGGGGTCCTTATTTATTTTTTCCGTTTCGAATTTCTTATTGAGAAAATACAATATGACAATTTCAATTATTGAAATTAGTACCGAGGAGGATAGAGATATGTGGATTGCTACAATTGTTGGTAGCATCCTATTTAGGATTCTGAGAGATACCTGTCTGGTTTTTTTCGATTGCTCCCAATCCGTGGAAGGAAATCGAATACCCATATATATATATTTTCACCAGAGCACATACACAAATTTTGATTCGTTTATTATACGATAGAAAATTAACTTAATTTTCACATAGTTACCTCGATCAAATACTTTTCCGATTAAAGCTACCCCCTTTCTAGCTCCGATTTTGTATAACCTAAATTACTAATTGGAAACAATCTATCTATTTATATAATTAAAACTGCACACTTTATTTTTGATATATGTGTTCCAGTACCAATCCAAAGAAAGAAAGCAGCATTTTTTTTTTTTATAAAAGAAAGATCAAATAAAGAACCATCCCTCTTTTTAATTTTAATAAGGGAATTTATAATCTTTTTTTATTCCCATTGAATTGAAGGGGAAGGTCCTATCAAAGAAAGAACAAAAAAGAAAAAAAAAAAGTAGTTAATTTGTCGAAATATTCGATCTTTTCTTCTTCTTTTTCCATTTCACTTCTACTATATTGGGTTTGTGACCAATGGAAGTGGAAGATGGGTCAGATGGATGATACCTCATTATATGATTATATAAGGAAGACGGTAGGTTATAGAGAATAACGAATGGATAAAGAATCAAAAATTGAATGGGATTCTTGATTGGATCAGGAATCCAATTTTTTTTTTATTCTGTATGGATAAAAGATCTTCCTATGTTATACTATTCCATTCTCGACGATGAATAGATTTGATAGCTCATATATTGTTATTCATGATATTGATTCGATTCAATATCATCGGGATGTATTCCTCCCATTAAATTTACAGGAGAAAGGTTTAGAATCTCTATGGGATTAGATCCCGAGTTATTATATTATGAAGTAAAAAAAACGATGAAATTATGGAAGTAAATATTCTCGCATTTATTGCTACTGCACTGTTCATTCTAGTTCCTACTGCTTTTTTACTTATCATTTACGTAAAAACGGTCAGTCAAAATGATTAATTTGAATCAAGCTTGACTTCTGAGTTCTTATCAATAATGGAAGAAATGAAAGGGATTCAAACTCCACGTCTTAAATGAAATGAGCGGATTCAAATCAGCAGTATACGAGATCTGATAGTATGGTAGAAAGAAATATAGGAATCTTTCTACCACACTATCGATTATTATATAAAATGAGAAGGTTGGACTGTATAAAGATATATATATAGGTTTAATATAATATGGATCACTCCATAATATGTATTGTATATTGATATATGTACATATAACTCATATATGTGTAATATATATATATTAGCACCCCAATTTGAGTTCTTTGCTACATCCATGCTACATCCATTTGATTTGTACCGATTTCGATCAATACAATACGATATAATCGAATGCCCACTTTGACTCTTATGTCTTACGGTTCTAATTACTCGTTTTATTTTATTATATATTTCTAGTTATTTATAGTTAATTTATTTCCAATATGGATCCCGGGATCCGCCGAAACAATCAAATCAACGGAAGAAGATATGGTATGGGCGTAGAATAGATTATATAATATAAAAGAAATCTAGTCATCTTTTTTTTAGCATTTCGACAAGGAGTCATTTATTTAGCCATTGACAGGTGATTCAAGGAATTCCGCGGGAAATTAAATTCTTCATATTTGTAAAAAGAGTAGTAGATACCACCTATTTATAACGCGTGAACCATGATATTAAGCGAGTCGATAAAACAGAAATAACATTTCTAGGAGTCTAAAAGGTAAATGCACAATATGTGAATCGCCCACCGCAATATTATGCGTAGTACTTCGTTGGACAAACGCTATATCGATGTTTCCCTCGGTATAAAGTACGTATCTACATAATAACAGATAGACTTCCTCTTCGAACAATAAAGCGGGAAACAAATAAAAAAGGGGGTTGGTTGCTCCTCATTGTAATATCCATATATCATTCTGTTAAAGTTCATCTAAATAGAATATTTTTATTTTAGGACGAATTCGGTTGGAAAAAATTTTGATTTCATATCATGTGTATTCCTTTTACTTTCAAAATACAAACATCGGAATAATTGAAATATTTGTTTGATTGAAAGGTTATTCTTCATCTATTACATTACTTTACTGGATTCCAGTAGAATTTTTCTATGAAGATATTTTTCTTGAAAAACGCTTTGCAGAACGATCTATGAAACCATTAATACAGTTTGATTACTCAACTCAATTAAATTAGTAATGATCCTAGAGTCCACTTCTTCCCCATACTACGAGTGAAAGGGAAAATGTAAAGACTACCATTAAAGCAGCCCAAGCAAGACTTACTATATCCATGTGAATTCTGTCTCCTATCTCTATGAATATGAAGAAACTCTTCCATTATTGATCACTAATAATAATGTAATCAATGGCACAGAGTCAAAAAGGGATTTTGAACGAAGGCTATTGATGAACCAACCCAATAACTCCACCCATAACAAGTTCGGATATGATTTGTGGCAGAATTTGGAAGCATTAAGTACAAGCAAGATAGACAGTTACTTTCTTGTAATTATCAAGGGAGTGCGATTAATGGAACATGCAGGAATAGTAAGACCTATTGTTTCTTTTGTTACCCTTCATAATAAAACAGCATAACAATATACAATCAAGATAAATCACTATCTATCACATATCTCTATTTACCGTTTGATCTAATCCTTACGGTCTCACGAGTGTTGTTGTGAAATACTTGGGAGACCCTCTATTATATTAATAATCTATTTTGCTTAGGTGTTACCGAAAATAAAGAAGTTTTATTTTTCAACCCCAACCCTTAGTCTTTTTTTTTATTCTATATTCTATAAAAGAAAGCAATTAAATTATTCATCCAATATTGCTTGAATGTCTGAGCACTCATAAATTCTCGCGAGTCTGTATACAAAGCATCTTCCACCCTTTCCACAACTACCAATTCCCCACTCAACCGTTTAATTCAAGAATCAGTCATTAGACATTAGTACTGGAAGTTTTGATAGTCTAGCCCTTCCTATACTAAAATTCTCCCTGGAATCCCAAGCGCAAGGATTGACAGTCTTTTAACCTCCAGCTTCTTAAAATCAAAATAAAGCAAGTTTCGGAAGTTCGAGTCCTTTTCCTCTGCTTATGCTAGGCAAGGATTCGGCGACTTCTATTATATCAGCAAGCAAAGGGATTTCGAGTTTTTTCTTGATCAGACGACACCCAGATTTGAACTGGGGAAAAAGGATTTGCAGTCCCCCGCCTTACCACTCGGCCATGCCGCCAAAACGATAAAAATAGATGGTCCTGGTGGGTTATTACTTAATAAATACTTAATCCCCCCTTTTTTATTTATTGATTTGCATCTGGAATACCATTTTCCTTATTCCTTTCCTAATAAACTGAAACTAAAAAAAATCCTTCCTTTTTTGTTTTGATTGGAGCCGGACCCTTCTATTAATTGTATAGTATCTCAAATATCAAAATACACAACGCCGAAAAATTTCCCTCCTTTTTTGAAAGAAAATATTTGGATTTTGAGTCATACAATCAAAAATTCAGCGCAAATGAAATTGGACCCATTAACTATTGCCTGTTAAGTTCTTGGATCTCGTATTGTGTTTCCTTAATGGCATAAGAAAATGCAATTGATACACAACTAATCAGTATCAATAATTTTCAATAATAAATCCTTTTCAATTTCAAGTATAACTATAACAACATTTATGTGTAATTTTGTGTATATGTAAACCCCAGAACAGAAATTGTTACACAGATATACCCAATCCGGGATCTTATTTATATATGATATGCCATAGGAAATTAATTAAAGTAATTAGCGTGCTTCAATATATCATTGAAGATATTGAATATCAAACCCTTTTGCGTTGCGCACTTCAATCGTATTCCACGAATTCAACCAGCAAATGGGTAAAAATGCCTCTTTTTTTTTTTTTTTGCGAATAATTTTTGAACAAGGAATCCGCTAAAAAAGTTAAGTGCTAAAAAAAGGTAAACTCTATAGGGTTCCTTTCTGTCTTTATATCATTCAGAGAGAACAGATCAAATCCTGAATTCATTTACTTTTCTGGTACCCAATCAGCAGATCCTAATATCATAGTAATAGGTAGAAATTGGATCACTTTTGATATTCTATACAAGACTCCATAAGTCTAAACGTCATAATTTTGTTTCCTTTCCAGGAATTTGTTATGAATTCATTTCCATTTGTATCTGTTTCAAATTCTAATTTTGAGTAGAAAATTCTCTTTATTTCTCCGATCATACGTATTTCATACATTACATCTATGATATGGAGTTGGGTAAAATTTCATGTGATTCGGTAAACAGAATATAATTCCATCATTGCTAGATCAATCCACATCATTACTAGATCGATCCATATGGTTCGATGAAGAATGAGCCTTGGGAAATGAATGGGATTTTTTCGATAAATGGGAAACTAAAAATGCTCCGGGATGGAAATGAGGAAATGTCTACAATACCTGGGTTTAGTCAGATACAATTTGAGGGTTTTTGTAGATTCATTGATCAGGGATTGACGGAAGAACTTTATAAGTTTCCAAAAATTGAAGATACAGATCAAGAAATTGAATTCCAATTATTTGTAGAAACATATCAATTAGTAGAACCTTTGATAAAAGAAAAAGATGCTGTGTATGAATCACTCACATATTCTTCTGAATTATATGTGCCCGCGGGATTAATTTGGAAAACTGGTAGGGATACGCAAGAACAAACCATATTTATTGGAAAAATTCCT